ATCGTATGTATACGACTCTCATTGTGCACCTTGATCAATTGGATCGTTTCTTTGTAGACTCCAGCATGAAGCTTTTCTAAACGCCCTTGCGTGTAGTCCTTTAGGATTTCGTCCAAGAGGGATAGTTCCTCTAATTCTATGAATTTTTTTATAATAATCTTTTCTTCAATATCATTCAAAAAATTTTCGTAAGGCCCAGTATTCCAGCAATTATTAACCCAAGATTCCATACTTTTGTTAAATGTAAATGAGAGCCACCAAGGCAAAAATACTATAGATGCAAGATATAGAAGAGAAATAAAAGCTTTCTTTTTTGCCATTTGCCCGTTTGTAAATTTTGAAATGAATTCGGTTCATTCGTGTACTCTATTAGTTCTATTACATTACAAGTCTCAAGTTTATATCCCTAGTTTTTTTCTTTGTGATTAGGTACAGTCTTCGTTCCTTGAATTTAGAAAGAATTTATGGACAAAAATTTTTTCGTTGTGTCGTGTACATTTAATTTTTTTGTTCTAATCAGAGTTTGACATAAACTTAGATTCAGTTTTGTTATAGAAAAAAGGGGAATTCTTGAGTTATCCTTTTTTCTTTACCTTTTGCTAAGAATAAGAAAGTTTTTACTTTTTTCAAAAAACTTCAATTGGTACACGCAAGAAATAGGCCAATTCGGCGGCTTTCTGTTCAATTTCTCGTAGAGAAAAATTCTCATCGATCCGAGTCAAGGGAATGTGCCCCTGGCCTCTGATTTCGATATAAAGTATAGGACGAGAAAAAAAAACCTCTTTAACTTCCATTCTGATGGATTGAATGTCTTTCATAGGGAATTGCAGGAGGATCCGCCTATTTTTTCCAGGGAAGCCCCAACGAAAAATACACACTATTCCTTCTTTTATATCGAATCGATCATAACCGCTACCCACATTCCACGCAATTGTGCCCCATAAATATGAACTAATAAAAAGACCTGCAATGCCATAGAAAGACATCACGATTCCTTGTGGAAAAAAAAGGATTTGCTGAGAGGGAAATAACGGTATAAAATACCTATCAAAATAACTAGAAATTCCAACCAATAAAAACCCTAATGAACCTAAAAAAAGGATAAAAGCCCAGTAGAAATTACTTAGTTTTCGAGACCCCGATATAAGTTCTATCCATATCCAGTCTGATCGCCAACTCATACTATAACTAGACCTACTTGCATTGTATTGGAATTGGGAGGTAACATAACCCCAATAAATTTGACTTTAAGTTTTTTGTTGCCGAAGTAACCCTCATCAACTAGCAATATTATAATGTGAAGTTTTAGGAGTAATTCATAACTTGCTTAGAGTTAAACTAAAAAATAACATCCCATATGCACGTATACGATTATATATCCCCAGACATGTGGATATATTTACTTTATGTTTCAGAAATCTTACCAATTCTTTATTTTCAAAAAGCTATAAGTCATTTACTCATATATGATGTTTATGCATACGAGCTTCTACTCGTAGGAACCTGCGCATTCTATTAAATAGCTTTTTGTGTTATGCTCTAAGTAAGCCTAAGTAAAAAAAAAGATATAAAAAAGAAGATTTAACCCCATAAGATCTAAAAAATCTTGTTTTTTTGAACATGAAGAGATAAAGAAACCATAGCAATTGCCGGAAAGACTAAGCCCACTAAAGGCACAAAAAAAGCGGGTAAGTTGCTGATAGTTGTCATAGAATGGTTACCTCGATTTAATATTTAGACCCGTTATAAAGATATTTTATACTTCATATATCATTATACTAGTATAATTATACTTAAGTGAGTATTGAATATATATACACGGACATATAAAATAGAAGAGTATATTATATAGACTTAGATATAATATATATACTAAGGAATAAATATAATAGGGAGTAAAAATACTAATATATAATCTATTATAGTAAGCATATAAAAAATCAATCTATTATAGTAAGCATATAATAGAATGGAAATAAAAAATGGGTTTATTCATCTTCATCTTTCTATATGAAAGATGATATATGATCATCCACTTCATTTATTATTTTAGTTATTTTTCTTATTGGTCTGTTTTATTTATTAAATTTTTTTTAGAAAATGAAAATGTAGAATTAATTTAAAAATAAATGAGGACTCATACGTTTCTACTTGAATTTTCATTCAAAAAAAAGTATGGAGTTGAAATAATTCACTCAGAACTCCCTTTAAAAGATTACGTGGTATGATAGGATCAAATAAACCCTTTTGGAATAAATATTCAGCTACTTGTGAACCCTCAGGTACTGTCTTATTCAATGTTTGTTCAATTACTCTTTTACCAGCAAATGCAATGTAGGCGTCGGGTTCGGCAATAATTATATCCCCTAACATACCAAAACTAGCTGTCACCCCGCCCGTAGTAGGAGAGGTAAGGATTGCTACATAGAATAACTTTTTATTTGATTGATAATCATATAAAGCAGAGGATATTTTAGCCATTTGCATCAAGCTCAAACTT